GTTCTTTTAATGGTTTCAGTACCTGCGGGATTATTAACAGTACCCTTTTTAGAGAATGTTAATAAATTTCAAAACCCATTTCGTCGTCCAGTAGCGACAACTGTATTTTTGATTGGTACCGCGGTTGCCCTTTGGTTGGGTATTGGTGCGACATTACCTATTGAAAAATCCTTAACTTTAGGCCTTTTTTAATTCAATTGTGAACTAGCACGACGTATGTATCTAGGGAATAGTCGCGTCAAAGTGACTTTTCCCTAGATACATTTATTCAATTCTGATTTTATCTAGAGTATAGGAATTGGATTAAATATTGAAAACTTATTTTCATCTTAAAAAAAACGAAAGAAATTCAATACATTTTGTTCGGTAAATAAATTACCAAATGCTTTTCTAGAATGTCCAATATCTGTTTTATATCTTTTATGCAAACATGTTCAATTTTCATAAGATCTTCTTGACTGTTATTCAAAAGGTCGAATAATGTATATATATTGGACCTTTTGAGGCAATTATAGATCCTTGGGGGCAATTCTGATTGGTCAATAAAAATCGATTTGAATGCTATTTCTTTTTTGTTTTTTCGGAGTTTAGTCAATTTATCATGAAAGATAAAAGGGGATAAAGGAACTGTGTGTTGATTGTTCTCTAAATGTGAGTTTTCTTCTTCCATATGTAAAAAGGGAATCAAAAAATCAATCAAATTACGAGAGGCTTCAAGAAGTGCTTCTTTCGGAGTTAAACTTCCGTTTGTCCATATTTCGAGAAAAAGTATCTCTTGTTTTTCATTCCCATTGCCATAAGAATGAATACTATGATTTGCATTTCGAACAGGCATAAATACAGCATCTATAGGATAACTTCCATCTTGAAAGTTCTGTGGCGTGTTTTTAAGATATCCTCTATTTCTCTCAATTTCTAATTCAATACACAAATCAATTGGTTCCATCAGGCTAGCTATATATTGCGCATTATCAACGATTTCAACATAAGGGGGTAAAACGATATCTTGAGCAGTTACATATCTAGGACCTCTGACACAAATAGATGCGTTGCAAGTTCCATATAGATTACTTCTGAATACAATTTCTTTCAAATTCATTAAGATTTCATGGACCGATTCTTGAATACCCGCTATGATAGAATATTCATGTGAGACTTTCTCAGATTTTACACGTGTGATACATGTTCCTTCTATTTCTCCAAGCAAAGCTCGTCGTATTGCAATGCCTATTGTGTCGGCTTGACCTTTTATAAGTGGAGACAGAATAAACCTTCCATAATAAAGACGTTTACTATCTGTTCTTGATTCAACACACTTCCACTGTAGTGTCCGAGTAGATACTGTTATTTTCTCTCGAACCATAGTAATAATATTTGATTAGATCATTGAATCATTTATTTCTCTTGTTTTTCTTGAAAATTATTCAACAGTCATTTCATTTCTACACACGTCTTTTTTTTGGAGGTCTACAGCCATTATGTGGCATAGGAGTTACATCTCGTACGAAAGTTAACAATATACCACTTCTACGAATAGCTCGTAGTGCTGCATCCCTTCCGAGACCGGGACCTTTTATCATGACTTCGGCTCGTTGCATACCTTGATCTACTGCCGTACGAACAGCATTTGCTGTTGCGGTTTGAGCAGCAAATGGTGTGCCTCTTCTCGTACCCTTGAATCCACAAGTCCCGGCAGAAGACCAAGAAAACACGCGTCCCCGTACATCTGTAACAGTGACAATGGTGTTATGGAAGCTTGCTTGAACATGAATAACTCCTTTTGGTATTCTCCGCGTACTCTTAATCCGTCCATTCTTACGTGAACCAATTCTGGGTATAGCTTTTGGCATATTTTATCATTTCATAAATATGAGTCAGAGATATATGGATATATCCATTTCATGTTAAAACAGATTGCTTATTTATTTTATGTATGTATGTGGTTTCTTTAGCGAGTGTGATTATCCCTGCCTTTGTTTATGTCTTGGGTTAGAACAAATTACTATAATTCGCCCCCGCCTACGGATTAGCCGGCATTTTTCACAAATTTTACGAACCGAAGCTCTTATTTTCATATTTGTTATTCCTTGTCTTAAATCTGGATATATTTCTTGGAAGAAAATAAGTTTCTTGAAATTTTGTGCATCTTGCATCATATTCTCACGCAAGGAATGTTAATGTTCAAGTTAAAAAAACCAATTAATCCTTCGAATCCTTGTTGCGGAGTCGATAAATTGTGCGTCTCCCGGTTTAAGGACTTGTTTCAATTTTGACTATATTTCCTGGTAGTATCTGTAAAAAACTACGTCGAATCTTTCCTGAAACATAACCTAGAATCAGATCCTCAATATCTAAACGAACCTGTAACATGCGATGCGGTTGGGAGGCGCTTCGGTAATTTAAATTGAATCTTCATGAATCCATTTTTGTTCGTTCATTAGGGGTAAAACCCCTATGAAGTATCAACTAATGGAGGAGGAACAATATTGGACAACTCATCTCTTTTTTTTTTTCAATTACAAATAGTAAGTTAAGAATTACCATATATAACACAAAATTTCTCCGCCGATTCCCTCTAGCCGAGCCTCCCGGTCTGTCATTATACCTCGAGAAGTAGAAATAATTACAATCCCCATCCCGCCTAAAATTCGAGGAATTCGTTGAGAGTTGGAATAAATTCGCAGACCGGGTCGACTGATCCGTTTTAAATTTAAAATATTTCTATAGGGCCTTTTTGTAGTCCTTCTGTGTTGTAATGTTAAAACCAAAAAATTTTTGTTATTTTCTCGATGTGTTCTTACATTTTCGATAAAACCTTCTTGTAAAAGTATTTTAACAATATTTTCCGTAGTATTAGTAAATGTTATTCGAACCACCCTTTTTTTGTCCCTATCAGCATTTCGTATAGAGGTTATTATCTCGGCAATAGTATCCCTACCCATGGTAAGCTAAAATTATTAGTGAATCTAAATTTGATATAATCAACATGTTTTTTTTATGTATTTGGTTATTTATAAATATGACTAATCAATAAGGATATATGCGTGAGATACAATCTTATTTCTTTTAAATACCCCAACTATACCCGATCTCGGTTTATAATACCTCGGGAGCTAATGAAACTATTTTAGTAAAATTTAATTGTCTCAACTCCCGGGCGATCGCGCCAAAAATTCGCGTTCCTTTTGGATTTCCTTCTTGATCAATAACAACCGCAGCGTTATCATCATATCGTATTATCATACCGTTGTCACGTTTGAGCTCTTTACAGGTACGTACAATTACAGCTCTGACCACTTCTGATCTTTTTAAGGGCATATTTGGTACTGCTTCTTTAATCACAGCAACAATAACGTCACCAATATGAGCATATCGACGGTTGCTAGCTCCTATGATTCGAATACACATCAATTCTCGAGCCCCGCTGTTATCTGCTACATTTAAATGGGTCTGAGGTTGAATCATATCATTTTGTAATCTGTTCTTTCAATGCAAAGGACGAAGAAAAAAAGAAATATTCCTTGTCTAAAATAAAAAATTTGCAATTTTCCAAGACCCATTTCATTTCTTTTGCTTTTGGTTCTACTTTAGTTTATCCCTTATCCCGAAATAATGAATTGAGTCCGTAGAGGCATTTTTGATGCTGCTATTGAAATAGCCCTTCTTGCTATATTTTCTGTTACTCCGGTCATTTCATAAAGTATTCGACCTGGTTTAACAACAGCTACCCAATATTCGGGGGATCCTTTCCCCGAGCCCATACGTGTTTCGGCAGGTCTTACTGTAACTGGTTTGTCTGGAAATATCCGTACCCATATTTTGCCACCACGACGTACATTTCGTGTCATTGCTCGCCGACCTGCTTCTATTTGTCTAGATGTGATCCAAGCGGGTTCAAGTGCACGAAGAGCATATTTCCCGAAACATATATGATTCCCTCGATACGATATTCCTTTCATTCTTCCTCTGTGTTGTTTACGGAATCTGGTTCTTTTGGGGTTATAGTTGATGGTTGTTTCTGAATTTCATCTCTACTACAGAACCATACATGAGAATTTCTTCTCATATGGCTCCTCGCGATTTCATTTTAATAAAAAAGAAATGAAATTTATTTAAATTTAAAGATTTACATTTATAGTGAATCTTGGTATTCTTTGAGATTCAATCGAATCTAGTAGTAATTTGTGTATCTGGTTTGAATAGATAACTAACCATTTATAAATCATAGAATTCTTTTTTTTTTTTCTAATTTTTTTTATTGTTCAAATTTATCAATTCAAAAAAAAAAGAATGTTTTCGCGGGCGAATATTTACTCTTGTATTTCAATTTCAGAATTGTCTAGTGACTTCTTAGAATATATGAATTTATTTTTGGCTCGTTCCGCCATCCCAACCAGCGAATCATTAAGATTCATTTTTAATAAAAAAAATCTTTTCCATTCACAGCTTACATCGTTCCCATCACTTCTTACTTAATGGTTAGGTTCTAATTTTACAATGGAGCTCATAATCCAATTTGTTCTCGAGTCAACTTTCTCAGTCTTTATTGACCCCAAGCTCTTAATTTTTTTTTTGTTCTACGAATTTTAGTAACTAATAAGAAGGCTCGTTTTATTTTAATTATAGATGAATTCGTATTGATGCTTTTATTACATTGCCTTTTATATAAGTATATAAGATTTTATAAAATCTATATAAGCTTTTATAAAATCACTCATAAACCTTACATAGTGGAAGTCTATATCATTTATATTTATTTTTTTCTCTCTTTCTCTCAGCCTTCCATTTATCCACATATTTCTTCTCTATTTTGCTTTACAACTTAAATCCTATTGAGTGTTTTTTGGCAAAAAAATTCAGTTGCTACAAAGATATGACCGATTTATCACATCTTGACTGGTTCTTTAGCTTTAGATCGAGATAATATGAAGTGATGAATTGGCTATTAGCTCTAGAGTTATTAAGTTCCTATTATGGGGCCGATTTATTGAAATCTAACT